AATGATGTGCCTGAAAATAAAAAGGATTACTATGATAAGGTAAACAATGTAAAATAATAATATTACCTTCATTACTACCCTACACATTAAATTTTTACATTTAATAGAGTTAAACTATTACCTAGAATATCAAAAATTCCTGTGCATCATACACCAAAATATACATTTATATTCAATTTAGAAAAGTAAGCTAATTTAAGCTAATGGGTTCATACCTCATTAATAGAGTAAAAATCTCTCTTCTCTAATATTCAACAATACAACAAAAATCATATTCTACTCGACATTATTTACAGGTATTTTTATAGTAATATCAGCAAATTCATGACTAGGGGCGTGAATAGGATTAGAAATTAATTTACTATCATTTATTCCAATTATAAGAAACAATCAAAACATCTATACCACAGAGTCATCAATAAAATATTTTCTAGTTCAGGCTTTAGCATCATCTATCATATTATTTTCTATTATAACTTTAATTATAATAGAAAATAATAATTTTAAGCCTAATACTGAAAATGTTATTGTAATTCCACTTATATTAAAAAGTGGAATTACACCATTTCATTGATGATTTCCAAGAGTAATAGAAGGATTAAATTGAATAAATTGTTTTCTTTTAATAACAATACAAAAATTAGCCCCAATAATATTAATATTAAATGTCATAAAATCAAGATTATGATTAATATTTATTATTATTTTATCAATTATTATTGGAGCTATTGGAGGATTAAATCAACTATCAACACGAAAACTAATAACTTACTCTTCAATTAATCATATAGGGTGACTTATAATTGCAATACTAATAAGAAAAAATTCATGATTAATTTATTTCATTGTATACACAATATTAATTGGACTAATTTCTTCTTTCATAAACAACAGTAAAATTTCATTTATTAATCAAACTTTTATTAATAATAATAACCCTATCTTCAAATTTCTAATAATAACAATCTTATTATCTATAAGAGGATTACCTCCCTTTATTGGATTTTTTCCAAAATGAATAATTATTCAATTAATAATTCAAAATAAAATAATTATTATTAGAACAACAATAATTATTTTTTCACTTATTACACTATATTACTATTTACGTATTTCATATTCCCTATTATTAATAACACATATAGAAATGAATTGAAAATTAAATTATTATTTAAATAATAGATTAATTTTCAATTCATTTTTATGTGCATTATCAATGATAGGGATATTTATAATATCATCTTTAATAACTATCTATCTATAAAGGCTTTAAGTTAAATATTAAACTAATAACCTTCAAAGCTAAAAATAGAGAAATTAATCTTTAAGCCTTAGTGGGCTTAATTAATTTTACCACTCCTATAGAATTGCATTCTATAATCACTATTATTTGAATATAAAGCTATCATAAAACAATAGTAGAAGAGTATTTATTAACTCCTAAATAAATTTACAATTTATCACCTATTAATTATCTCAGTCATTCCACTTTGAAACGATGATTATATTCAACAAATCATAAGGATATTGGAACAATATATTTTGTATTAGGAGCATGATCAGGAATAACTGGAACATCTTTAAGAATATTAATTCGAGCCGAACTTAATCAACCAGGATCTCTTATTGGTGATGATCAAATTTATAATGTTATTGTAACAGCTCACGCCTTTATTATAATTTTCTTTATAGTAATACCAATTTTAATTGGAGGTTTTGGTAATTGATTAGTTCCATTAATATTAGGAGCACCAGATATAGCATTTCCACGAATAAATAATATAAGATTTTGATTATTACCCCCATCACTAATACTATTACTAGCAAGTAGTATAGTAGAAAATGGAGTTGGTACTGGTTGAACTATATATCCCCCTTTAGCAAGAGGAATTGCTCATGCAGGAGGATCTGTAGATCTAGCCATCTTCTCACTTCATCTTGCTGGTATTTCATCTATTTTAGGAGCAGTTAATTTCATTTCAACTATTATTAACATAAAACCAAATAATATAAAGCCCGAATTAATTCCTTTATTTGTTTGGTCCGTAGCAATTACAGCACTATTATTATTATTATCATTACCCGTTCTAGCCGGAGCAATTACTATATTATTAACAGATCGAAATTTAAATACTTCATTTTTTGACCCTGCAGGAGGAGGTGATCCAATCTTATATCAACATTTATTTTGATTTTTTGGGCACCCAGAAGTATATATTTTAATCTTACCAGGATTTGGTATAATTTCACATATTATTTGTCACGAAAGAGGAAAAAAAGAATCATTTGGAAATCTAGGAATAATTTTTGCAATACTAGCTATTGGATTATTAGGATTTGTAGTTTGAGCTCACCATATATTCACAGTTGGAATAGATGTAGATACACGAGCATATTTTACATCAGCAACAATAATTATTGCAGTACCTACAGGAATTAAAATTTTTAGTTGATTAACCACAGTTTATGGATCTCAATTATCTTATAGACCTTCATGCTTATGATCATTAGGATTTGTATTTCTATTCACAATTGGAGGTCTAACAGGAGTAGTTTTAGCTAACTCATCAATTGATATTATTTTACATGACACATATTATGTTGTTGCTCACTTCCACTATGTACTTTCTATAGGAGCAGTTTTTGCAATCATAGCAGGATTTATTCAATGATTCCCATTATTTACAGGATTATCAATAAATCCAAAATGATTAAAAATTCAATTTATAATTATATTTTTAGGTGTCAATTTAACATTTTTTCCTCAACACTTTCTAGGTTTAGCAGGTATACCACGACGATATTCTGATTATCCAGATACTTATTCTACATGAAATGTTTTATCATCAATTGGATCAATAATTTCATTAGTAAGAGTATTAATATTTATTTTCATCATATGAGAAAGAATAATAATAAATCGACTTATTTTATTTTCAACACAAATCAATAATTCAATTGAATGATTACAAAATACTCCTCCTATAGAACATAGATATTCAGAACTTCCAACCATAATATTAAAAAATTTCTATTATGGCAGATTAGTGCACTGGATTTAAGCCCCAATTATAAAGTATAAACTTTTTTTAGAAATGGCAACATGAATAGATATTAATTTACAAAATAGAGCTTCACCAATTATAGAACAACTAATTTATTTTCATGATCATACAATAATAATTATTACAATAATTCTAACAATTGTATCATATATAATAATCATCTTAATTAAAAATAAATTAATTAATCGATTTATATTAGAGGGACAATTAATTGAAGTAGCATGAACAATTACACCCGCAATCATTCTAATTTTTATTGCCTTACCCTCATTACGATTATTATATTTAATAGATGAAATTAATAATCCGATTATAACATTAAAAACTATTGGACACCAATGATATTGAAGTTATGAATATTCAGATTTCATAAAAATAGAGTTTGACTCATATATAATTCCACAAGATGAAATAAATATTAATACTTTCCGATTAATAGATGTTGACAACCGAGCAACAATTCCAATAAATACATTTATTCGAATTATTATTACAGCAGCAGATGTATTACATTCATGAACTATACCAAGATTAGGTATTAAAGCAGATGCAACTCCAGGACGATTAAACCAAACCAGATTCTTGATTAATCGTCCTGGAGTTTTTTATGGACAATGTTCAGAAATTTGTGGTGCTAATCACAGATTTATACCTATTGTTATTGAAAGAATTCCCATTAATATATTTATTAATTGAATTTTTAATTTAAATTAACTAGATGACTGAAAGCAAGTATTGGTCTCTTAAATCATTTTATAGTAAATTTAGCAATTACTTCTAGTTAATAAAGAAATTAGTTAAATCAAATAACATTAGATTGTCAAACTAAAATTATCAATAGATATTTCTTCATCCCACAAATAATACCTATTAGATGATTAATACTCTTTATATTTTTTTCAATAAATTTTATAATAATTAATATAATCAACTATTATATCTATATACCAAAAAAAAACTTTAAAAAACATAAATATAATAATTTACATTCTTTAAATTGAAAATGATAACAAATTTATTCTCAGTATTTGACCCTTCATCTAATTTTATTAATATTCCAATAAATTGATTGAGAACATTTTTAAGATTATTAATAATTCCATCAATTTATTGAATTATTCCATCTCGATATATAATAATATGAAATAAAATTATAATAAACCTTCATAAAGAATTTAAAGTATTAATTGGATTTAAATCAATTAATAATGGATCAACTTTCATATTTATTTCATTATTCTCCTTAATTATATTTAATAATTTTATAGGACTATTCCCATACATTTTTACAAGTACAAGTCATCTATCAATAACATTAACATTAGCTTTACCTCTTTGATTAAGATTTATAATATACGGGTGAATTAATAATTCAAAATTTATATTTGCACATCTAGTTCCTCAAGGAACTCCTCCTATTTTAATACCATTTATAATTTGTATTGAAACTATTAGAAATTTAATTCGACCAGGTACTTTATCTGTACGATTAGCAGCAAATATAATTGCAGGACACCTTTTGCTAACATTATTAGGTAATACAGGATCAAATTTAAATTTTTATTTACTTACAATACTAATTATTACACAAATATTGTTATTAATACTAGAATCAGCAGTAGCTATTATCCAATCATATGTATTCTCTGTACTAAGATCATTATATTCTAGAGAAATTAATTAATGGCAAATCATATAAATCATCCATTTCACTTAGTAGATCAAAGACCATGACCATTAACTGGAGCTCTAGGAGCTATAACAACAATATTAGGAATAATTAATTGATTTCATCAATATAATCAAACACTTTTAATATTAGGATTTTTAATTATAATTATAACAATAATTCAATGATGACGAGATATTACCCGAGAAGGAACTTATCAAGGATTACATACAAAAACAGTTATTAAAGGATTACGATGAGGAATAATTTTATTTATTATTTCTGAAGTATTCTTTTTCTTATCATTCTTTTGAGCTTTTTTCCACAGAAGATTATCCCCTAATATTGAAATTGGTTCAATATGACCTCCTACTGGAATTATACCTTTTAATCCAATTCAGATTCCCCTTCTGAACACTATAATTTTATTATCATCAGGAATTACAATTACATGAGCACATCATAGATTATTAAATAATAATCATAATCAAACTACACAAGGATTATTTATTACAGTAATATTAGGAATTTATTTTACATTATTACAAGCATATGAATATATTGAATCACCTTTTACTATTGCTGATTCAATTTATGGCTCAACATTCTTTATAGCAACAGGATTTCACGGTCTACATGTAATTATTGGAACTACCTTCTTATTAACATGCTTATTACGACATATAAGATTACACTTTTCGTCAAATCATCATTTTGGATTTGAAGCAGCAGCTTGATATTGACATTTTGTAGATGTAGTTTGATTATTTTTATATATTTCAATTTATTGATGAGGTAGATAAATTTATTTAATATATATTAAGTATATTTGACTTCCAATCAAAAAGTTTGACAAAAACAAAATAAATAATTTTAATATTAATAACTATATCAATACTAATTATGTTTATTTCATTAATGATTATATTAACAACAACTATATTATCAAAAAAAATAATTGAAGACCGTGAAAAATCAACACCATTTGAATGTGGGTTTGACCCTAAATGTTCAGCTCGAATACCTTTTTCTTTACGTTTCTTCTTAATTGCAGTAATTTTCTTAATCTTTGATGTTGAAATTGCACTACTTTTACCAATAATAATTATTATAAAATTCTCCAGAATAAAATTTTGAATATTTACAAGAATTACCTTCCTTATAATTTTATTAATTGGACTATATCACGAATGAAATCAAGGATCCCTTGAATGAGCTAATTAACAAAGGATAATAGTTAATTATAACATTTGGGTTGCATTCAAAAAGTGTTGATTAATTATTTTCAACTTATCTTAAATATGAAGCAATACTATTGCTTATTAGTTTCGACCTAATAATTAGATAAAATTTATCCTTATTTTAATATTAACTGAAACCAAAATTAGAGGTATATTAATGTTAATAATATAATTGAATAATATATATATTCCAGTTAAGGGAATATCAAGATAAAAAATAAAAGCTGCTAACTTTTATTATAGCGGTTAAATTCCGTTTATATTCTTTAACACATATATTTATTTATATAGTTTAATATCAAAACATTACATTTTCATTGTAAAAATAAATTCAATAACATTTTATAAATACTTAAAGATTAAAATTAATCTCCTTAATATCTTCAATATCAAACTCTATTAAATAAGCTATTTAAGTTTATATATTAAATAATAAAATAATAAAAATAAATATAAATCAAAAAATAAAAAATATTATAAAAACCTTCAAATTATTAAATTGTAGTAATTGATTAACCTTACTAAAAAATATAAATGTGTATATTATACCCTGACCCCCAAAATATTCACTTCAACCTAAATCAAAAATTTTAATTAATTTATATCCAATAAATAAAGAATAAAAAGAAATTCCATAAGTAAAAATATAAGGCATAAATCATATAGAACCTATAAATCTAGTAAAAAAATTAAAATTAAAAAAAAATAAACAAATTCCAATATTTATTTTAGATAACTCATACCCAATTAATCCACCAACAACTCTAACAAAAATAATTAACATCTTTAAATAAAAAGGTAAAATAATTAACTTAGGAGTACAAAAAATTATTCAACAAAACACAGAACCACCAAAAATAACCAATAATAATAATAATAATATACTAAAAATCATTAAATTATTATTCTCATCCAATAAATATAAAGTATTTAAATTAAAGTTACCAAAAACAACACAATAAAATAAACGAAGAGAATAACAAACTGTTAAACCAGTAGATAAATAAAACAAAATAAAAGCAAAAAAATTTAAATAATTTATAGAAACAATCTCCAAAATCAAATCTTTAGAATAAAATCCTGCCAAAAAAGGTATACCACATAAAGCAAAATTAGAAATTATTAAACAAGAAGAAATTAAAGGTATTTGATATGAAATACCTCCTATAAACCGAATATCCTGATTATTATTTATACAATGAATAATAACACCAGCACACATAAATAATAATGCTTTAAATAATGCATGTATTAACAAATGAAAAAATGCTAAATCAGAATACCCTAAAGATAAAATTCTAATTATTAGACCTAATTGTCTTAAAGTAGATAAAGCAATAATTTTCCTTAAATCATATTCAAAATTTGCCCCCAAACCAGCCATAAATATAGTTATACAAGAAATAAACAACATAACTATATTTAAATTATTATTAAAACAAATTTCAAAACGAATTAATAAATAAACTCCAGCAGTAACTAAAGTAGAAGAATGAACTAAAGCAGACACAGGAGTAGGGGCAGCTATTGCAGCAGGTAATCATGAAGAAAATGGAATTTGTGCTCTCCTAGTTATAGAAGCAATTAAAATCAAAAATATAATTAATAATATATCAAAATTTAATTTATAAAAATCCAAATAAAAAATATAACTTCATCTACCAAAATTCAATATTCAAGTAATAACCAATAATAATATTACATCCCCAATACGATTAGATAAAGCAGTTAATATACCAGCATTATAAGACTTTACATTCTGATAATAAATTACTAAACAATAAGAAATTAATCCCAATCCATCCCATCCTAGTAAAATTCTAACTATATTAGGTCTAATAATTAAAAAGATTATAGAAATTACAAACAATAATACCAAAAAAATAAAACGATTTATATATAAATCACCTTTTATATAATAATCACTATATAAAATAACTACAGAAGAAATAAATATAACAAAACCCATAAAAATTAATGATATTCAATCAAATAATAAAGTTATTAAAATAACTGTTGAATTAAAATAAATAATTTCCCATTCAACAAAAATAATTAAATCATTTATAATAAAATAAACTCTTATAAAAATAAATAAAAATCTAAAAATAAATAAAAAAAAAAAATTAATAAAACAAATAGATATATATTTCACAACTCAAAACATTATAATGTATCATTGACACCACAAATCAATATTTTTAATTTTTAAACTATTTAAGTTTTAATAAAAATAAATTACAAAAAAATCACCACTTAAAATCAAAAAATTAAGAGGAAATCAATGTAAAAACAATAATAAAAACTCACGAACATAACATAATGAACAACTATATATACCAGAAAATATAATACCATGCTGACTATAAGAATATATATATAATGTATAAACAGCACTAAAAAAAGACAAAATAGATAAAAAAAATATTCTAAATCAAGATCAACAAACTAATCTACTTAATAAAGAAATTTCCCCTAATAAATTCAATGAAGGAGGAGCAGATATATTACAAGAACATAATAAAAATCATCATATTGACATTCTAGGTATAAAATTTATTAAACCTTTATTAATTAATAAACTACGACTACCTAAGCGTTCATAAGTAATATTAGCCAAACAAAATAAACCAGAAGAACATAAACCATGCCCAATTATTAAAATATAAGAACCACAAAATCCCCAATAAAACATTGTTATTAAACCACAAATTACAATTCTTATATGAGCAACAGAAGAATAAGCAATTAAAGATTTTAGATCCACTTGACGTAAACATATTATTCTAATTAAAGAACCACCAATTAATCTAATAGAAATTCAAATAAAATTGAATTTTATATTAAAACTCATTAATAATATTAAAAATCGTAATAAACCATATCCTCCTAATTTTAATAATACACCAGCTAAAATTATTGATCCAGAAACAGGAGCCTCAACATGTGCCTTAGGTAATCATAAATGAATTATAAATATAGGTATCTTTACTAAAAAAGCAATAATTAAACTAAAATAAAAAAAAAAATTAAAATCATAATAAATATTAACTAAAAAAAAAATTAAAGTATTATTATATATATATATATATATAATTCTAACTAATATAGGTAATGAAGAGAATAATGTATAAAACAATAAATAAATTCCAGCTTGCAATCGTTCAGGTTGATATCCTCAACCCAAAATTAAAAATAAAGTAGGAATAAGTCTACTCTCAAAAAAAAAATAAAAAAAAATAATATTTATTATTCTAAAAACACAATATAATATAATTAATAAAAATAAAATCATAAATAAAAAAAAACCACAAAAATAATTTAAATAATATAAAGATTCACTAGCAAATAACATTAAAATACAAATTCATAATCTTAACATAATAAAACCAAAAGAGATATAATCACAACCAAAAAAATAACTAATATTACCTCAAATACCATAATAAGAAAAATTAAAAATAAATATAAAAAATAAAATAAATATTAAAAAACTTATAAACCACCAAAACTTATTAAAAAAAAATAAAAAAAATAAAAAAAAAATAAATTTTATCATTTTAACACCGCAATATAATATAGTTATCTAAATAATCATTACCACATCTACGAATTATAGATACTAAAAGAGATAAACCTAAAACCCCTTCACAAACAGAAAAAGTTAAAAAAATAACTACAAAACATAATTCATAATCAAAAAAATAAAAATAATAATACAAAATAAGATAATTAACCAATACAATATATTCTAATCTTAACAAAGTAATTAATAAATGACCACGATTTGAACAAAAAACTCAAACACCACAAAAAAATATAAAACATAAATAAATTAACATTCAAAGTTTTAATAATTTAACAAAAAATACTGGTCTTGTAAACCAAAAATAAGTATAAACTTTTAAAACTTCAGGAAAGAAATACTTAATTTCTTCATCAATCTCCAAAATTAACATTTTATATAAAATATTTCCTGATATTAAAATAATATTAATTATAACAACAACAAGAAGAATAATCTTTACACAAATTAATCACCCTATAGCAATAGGATTATTATTATTATTACAAACAACAATAACATCAATATTAACAGGACTAATATATAATTCATTCTGATTTTCCTACATTCTATTTTTAATATTTATAGGAGGTATATTAGTTTTATTTATTTATTTAACTAGAATTGCATCAAACGAAATATTCTATATATCGAAAAAAATTATTATTATAGTAATTATAATAATAATTTTTTTCATAATAATTAAATACAATAAATTAAATATAAATAATCAAGAAACAGTATCATCAATATTAATCAATAACTTATCAACAAAATCCTTAATAAAATTATACAACAGACCAACCAATATATTAATATTAATATTAGTAATATACATATTCATTACCTTAATTATAGTAGTTAAAATTACTAACATTTATAAAGGACCATTACGAAAAATAAGTTAATAATGACAAAAAAACCATTACGAAAAATACACCCATTACTAAAAATTATAAATGACATACTAATTGATTTACCAACACCTTCAAATATTTCATCATGATGAAACTTCGGATCACTATTAGGTATATGCTTAACCTTACAAATAATTACAGGAATTTTATTAGCAATACATTATTGTCCAAATATTGAAATAGCATTTAATAGCATTAATCATATTTGTCGAGACGTAAATAATGGATGATTAATACGAACCATGCACGCCAATGGAGCATCTATATTCTTTATTTGTATTTACATACACATTGGCCGAGGAATATATTATGGTTCATTCAATTTAACTTATACATGAACAATTGGAGTATTAATTTTATTCATAACAATAGCCACAGCATTTATAGGATATGTTCTACCATGAGGACAAATATCATTTTGAGGAGCAACTGTAATTACTAATCTATTATCAGCAATTCCATTTATAGGAAATGATTTAGTACAATGAGTATGAGGAGGATTTGCAGTTGATAATGCAACACTAAATCGATTCTTCACACTACATTTCCTATTACCATTTATTATTATAAGATTAGTAATTATTCATTTAATATTTCTTCACCAAACAGGATCTAATAATCCAATAGGAATAAATAGAAATATTGATAAAATTCCTTTTCACCCATTCTTCACCATTAAAGATTTAGTAGGATTTATTATTACAATAATATTATTAATAATATTAACACTAAAGGAACCTTATATTTTAAGAGATCCAGACAATTTTATTCCAGCAAATCCCCTTGTAACACCAATTCATATTCAACCAGAATGATATTTTCTATTTGCATATGCAATTTTACGTTCAATCCCAAATAAACTAGGAGGAGTAATTGCATTAATAATATCAATTATAATTTTATTTGTAATAACAACATTTAAATCAAATTTCCGTAGAATACAATTTTACCCAATCAACCAAATTATATTTTGAATTATAGTTAATACTATTATATTATTAACATGAATTGGAGCCCGACCAGTAGAAGAACCTTATATTTTATCAGGACAAATATTAACTATTATATATTTTATATATTATTTAATTAATCCAATGTTAATAAAAACGTGAGATAAAATAAATAATTAATTAATAAGTTAAATAAGCAAAAAATATATTTTGAAAATATAATAAAGGAGTTTAATTCTCCTATTAACTTTTTTAAAAAAATATCACTCACTATTATTCATTAAATAAAATAAGAAAATAAAAAAACTTTAAAACCTAAAAAAAACAACAAATAATTTAAAGATATAGGAAGAAATCTTTTCCAAGACAAAAATATTAACTTATCATAACGAAACCGAGGTAATCTGCCACGAATTCAAATAAAAATAAATGAAATAAAAACTAACCTCAAATAAAAAATAAATGATATTAAATCACAACCAAAAAAAATAATACAAAATAATAATCTTATAAATAAAATTCTAGAATATTCAGCTAAAAAAATTAATGCAAATCCTCCTCCTCTATATTCAACATTAAATCCTGATACCAATTCAGATTCCCCTTCTGCAAAATCAAAAGGAGTACGATTAGTTTCAGCTAAACAAGAAACAAATCATATTATACTCAAAGGAAAAAAAATAAAAAAAAATCAAGCATAATACTGATAATAATAAAAATTAATTATATTATAACTATTAACAAAAAAAATAAATGATATTAAAATTAAAGCCAATCTAACCTCATAGGAAATAGTTTGAGCAACAGAACGAAGACCTCCTAATAAAGAATAATTTCTATTAGATGATCAACCAGCAATTATTAAAGTATAAACTCTCAAACTAGTACAACATAAAAAAAATAATAAACCTAAATCAAAAAAACAAAATCCATTAAAATAAGGAATTAACAACCACAATAACAAAGATAAAAATAAACTAAAAACAGGAGAAAAATAATAAGATAAATAATTTGATATATAAGGAAAAGATTGCTCCTTACTAAAAAGTTTAATAGCATCACCAAAAGGCTGAAAAAGACCAATTAATCCAACCCTATTAGGACCTTTTCGAATATGAATATAACCTAAAATCTTACGTTCTAATAAAGTTAAAAAAGCAACACCAATTATAACAAAAATTATTAAAAATAAACCAACTAAAAAAAAAATTAATAATTCAATCAATACTAAATGTAGAAAAATAATCTACATAAATAAATTCTAAATTTATTACACTTATTCTGCCAAAATAGTATTTAAAATAATACTAAAAACAAAAATTATTCAAAAAATTTGGTCCTTTCGTACTAAAATATTTTAAAAAATTATAGATAGAAACCAACCTGGCTCACACCGGTTTGAACTCAGATCATGTAAGATTTTAAAAGTCGAACAGACTCAATTATATGAAAATCTACACCCAAAATTTATCTTAATCCAACATCGAGGTCGCAATCTTTTATGTCAATAAGAACTCTCAAAAAAAATAACGCTGTTATCCCTAAGGTAATTTAATCTTATAAATCAATAATAATGAATCAACAATTCACAAACAAGTATTAAAAATTAAAGAGTTTTATATATCTTTAAATCACCCCAACCAAACAATAAAATAAGTAACAAAAATAATTAACAAAATTAAATAAATTAATGTAAAAATCTATAGGGTCTTCTCGTCCCATAACAAAATTTAAGCCTTTTCACTAAATAATTAAATTCTACTATAAATAATAAAAAAATAGTTAATACCTCGTTCAACCATTCATTCCAGTCTCCAATTAAAAAACTAATGATTATGCTACCTTTGCACGGTCAAAATACCGCGGCCATTAAATAATTCAGTGGGCAGGTCATATTTCATAACAAACACAAGAAAAAATGTTTTTGATAAACAATCGAGTATTATATTTGCCTAATTAATAAATATTAATTAAATCAATAAATATCCAAAATAAAAATAAATAATAAATATACTAATTATATAATAATAACTTAAAATAAATAATTAATTAAAATTTATCCTAATAAAAAAACTAAAAAAAATAAAATAATAACAAAAAATAAATAAAAATTCTACTTCCTCAAATCAATAATTACCTTTAAATTCATAATATAAAATTAAATAACCAAAATCAAATTTATAGTAAATAAATCATTAAAGCTAATCCCTTAAGACATTAGTAATAATTAAAAAAATCTTAAAAATAAGAAAATAATAAATAAACATAAATTAAATTTATTTCTTAGGAAACTAGATACCATTAAAAACGAATAACATTTCATTACTAATCAATTATTATAAATAATTATAACACAATAAAAAAAATAATTAATTAACTCATATAAAATCGAGAATAATAAAATAAATATTAATTTTCAATAAATCCTGATACACAAGGTACAATAAATAAAATCAACTTATAAAAATAAAAATTTTAATCCCCTACAGTAAAAATATATTATCATCAAAAAAATTAAATCACAATAAAATACAAAAACAATATAATATTTTAATAAAAATAAATAAATAAATACAAAAAAAAATAAAATTTTATATAAATTCAAGTTATAACGAATTACACATTAAAATATTCTATGTAAAAGAAAATTCTTATTAAAAGATTAACTTGAACTATTTAAATCTAGATACACTTTCCAGTACAACTACTTTGTTACGACTTATCTCATTTTAAATCAACGAGAGTGACGGGCGATATGTACACATCCTAGAGCATATTTCAAAATTACAATCTACAAATATTTACTATTAAATCCAATTTCAAATAAATAATTACATAAAATTAAATCCATACAATAAAAAAAAAATAATGTAATCCACTTTAACTTATATATAAACTGCACCATGACCTGAAATATTATACAATAATATGTTAAGAAAATTTAAATCCTAAAAAAAAATTCAATAACGACGATATACAAAAAAAAAATAAGTAAGGTTCAACGCGGATTATCGATTAAAAAACAGATTCCTCTAAAAAGACTAAAACACCGCCAAATTCTTCAAGTTTCAAGAACAAATCTAATACTACTAAAGTTTATAATAATTTACATCAAAAATAATAGGGTATCTAATCCTAGTTTAAAAAAAGATTTCATAGCCTCAATAAACTAAAATAAAATAATAAAAATAAATAATTTCACCTAAAAATATAAAATAAAAATTAATAAAACAAATTAACTACTATAACTAAAAATATTTATTTATATCTAATGTATAACCGCGAATGCTGGCACATATTTAATCAATACTTATCAACAATTACTATATCAAAATTAACTTAATAAAATAATATATATTACTGCACACAAAATAATTTAACAACCATCTAGAAACCCTAAACTTCTCCCCCACAAAAATTTACATATAAAATAATATAAAAATAAATAAATAATAAAAAAGAATAAAATTCATCAATCAAACCCTTATTAATATAAAAATGTATCTAAATATAAATAAATTAAATATTATCTAATAATTAATAAAAAACAAGAGAGACTACCCTAATTACCAATAAAATAAAGAAAACCACTTACTAAATATTAATTTATTGAATTATTTTAGACTCCATTTTTTTTCCCTATTTAAATGGAGTCTAAAATAATTTTAATAACTTAATAATTTGTATTAAATATAGCTATTGTTTTAATATAAATGTTTAATATAATAATAAATATTATATAATATGTAATTATTATTATATAAGATATATATATATATAAGACTTTATTGTAAAATATTAGGAGTGTACGTAAACATCAATAAATTCTTTATTATATCTATTCCCTTTTCCCCTGTCAAATAGGTATTATATATTATATAAGTTGAATATCTTCTAATAAGTTATATTTATTGTATTAAATACCAAATTCTAATTAAATAAATCCATTATATATTATTATATGGATCTATGTTAATTAAGTACTTATAATACTAAAAATAAAAATAAAATAAAAAGTNTCTTATTCATATAAAAATGTATCTAAATATAAATAAATTAAATATTATCTAATAATTAATAAAAAACAAGAAAGATTACCTAATAATATTTCAACACCATCTATACTTTAATAAAAAACTCTTAATAATATAAAAAATAATCCCATAATATACCTAATTACCAATAAAATAAAGAAAACCACTTACTAAATATTAATTTATTGAATTATTTTAGACTCCATTTAAATAGGGAAAAAATAAAAGTAGCCATTTATTTTTACTTAACAATAACAAAAAATAAATAATAAAATTTTCATAACCAAACCAAAAAAAAATTATATTAAAATAA